ACCCGAATATCTCCTTCCCTTTCATATGGATTTTCCCTCGAGCTCTTTATATTTTAATAGAATTACTGGGCCTAAAAGACTGCTGATTTGCTCCATTCCAGGTTGCTTGCTTAATTACTGGGCGGGCCTAGCCCTCTTTCTTTGGAAAAAGTGAGACGAATTGCTCGTTGACGGCTTAGATTACCACGGCATCCTACCTTGCTCTTGTCTTTTTTGCTACCGCTCTGAAAGCTTGAACTAACTCCGAGATTCGACTTCCTTGCCCAGTCAATCTCTTTTTTGAGGCGTGTAGCTACCTTACCCTTACAGCCATCGGCATGTCTGCTTCTGCTTTTTCACACCACAACTCTAACGTCCGGTCCTGAGTCCTTGAGGAATTCGAATTTATTAAATCATTTCCATAAAAAGGGAGTTGGCATGGAAGGTCGCAAGAGAAAAGCAATTCTTCTTTTTCGCCCATTTAGTCTTCCCCTCGGTTCTAGGAGCAGCTATTGAAAAAGGTATGGTAGTGATCTCACTCCACGCATTGCACACTCTTTTCGTCCAACAATCAATATCATAAGGAATCCTGTTTTCGACGATGAGGAAAGAATAATCAAAAAAGATATTACCTCAAAAGGCCTTCCCATTAGGTTAGGAATCATCGGAATCCGCTTCAAGCCCCAGTTTCGTCAAAGGGGAAGAGAAGAAGACCGGGAAAACTTCTCATTGAATAGATAGCAGGTTAGGAAAGAGAAAACCTTGCTATCACACGAGAAAGGCACTTAGACAACATTAGAGGGGATTTTCAGTACTGTATAAGTGTCTCGGAAGCAAGCTACCTTTTCTGTCCATCTTCCTAGCATTGTTGGCTTAACGACTGCATTCACTCACCCCCTTTCACTTACTAAGACACTAGGCAATGCTCTACAGGCTAGCGTACTACAATGCTTTTAAGGTTTATAGACCTGTAAAGTCACTCTGTAGGAGTACGGATAATAGATAGTTTGTTCACGAGCCGTAAAGGTATAGTAAGTAGCTAGGCCCAGCGGAACAATGTGAAGGAAGGCTGTTTGCAGCTCTTCTTGCTCCAAGACAAAGGCATAGAGCTGACTGAGTCAAAGATTCAAAGGAGGTCCTCGTAGACGATCGGAGCAAGCGAAACTCAATTCCGCATAAGTTTCTTACAACAAAAAGGGATCGGAAGCTTGGGGCTGGGCTTGGATGAACAAGTATGGTAATTCCTATTTGCTTACTCGTTAGAGTATGGAGCAGAGGTTATTTAACTCCCTTGGATCTTTTTGCTTTCTTTCTTCGAGAGTGAAGACGTGCCCTGGGTCGAGTGATAGAAGGATCTCCCTTGCATTTCTTCTCTTAGCCTTTCTATTGTCTTTCCAGAGAGGGTGATATCGGCTCGCAAGGATGGATGTTATTTAGTAAACCGCAGCGAACATAGGCATTCTCAAAACCTATCCTATAACGTTAGCTCAGCTGGTATAGATAGAATCATCCCATTACGGTACTTTGATCTTTCCTCCCTCACCTTAGTCATTTCCAGTGGAGCAGGTCCATTAGAAAGAGGAGGGTGCGCTTAAAGGAAAAGGTTCAAGAAGGTATTCAGAGTAGTAAACTTTGAAAGGAAAGATGGAAAGAGGAAAGGCATTTTAAGAGTTTTCGAAACGAAGACCTTCAAAAAAAAAATATTGAACCGGGAAGAAAAGGGGGAAAAAGTTAAGCCTAAGCATATATGGCACGAAAAGGAAATCCGATTTCGGTAAGACTTGATCTGAATCGTAGTTCAGATTCAAGTTGGTTTAGTGATTATTATTTTGGTAAATTAGTATATCAAGATATCAATCTGAGATCTTATTTTGGTTCGATACGCCCACCTACGAGACTTACCTTTGGCTTTCGCCTCGGTAGGTGTATTATTATACATTTTCAAAAAAGAACATTCATTAATTTCTTTCTTCCTCGTGGACCACAACGACGGAAACAACGCAAAAAATCCAGACCCGGAAAGATGAAGAGCCGGTGGTGGGAATTTAAGAAAGTCGGGCCGATCGAGTGTCTTTATTCAAGCAAGGGTAGAAAAGAAGAACGAAACGAAGTGAGAGGCCGAAGGGCCGGGAAAAGAGTCGGGTCGATCAGGCTCGACGACCAGAAAAAGCAAAACGAAATCAGGGTTTGGCCAAAAAAGAAGCAACGCTATGGATACCATGACCGATCACCATCGATAAAAAAGAATCTTTCTAAATCACTTCGGGTCAGCGGGGCCTTCAAGCATCCGAAATACGCCGCGGTTGTAAATGACATAGCCTTCAAAAAAACAAAGTTATTCAAGTTCTTTTTCCCAAAGAAGTCCCGCTACGACGGCCCGACAAGTCATCTACTTAAAAGGACCCTCCCTGCAGCGCGCCCTTCCTTTAATTATTCGGTCATGCAATACTTATTAAATACAAAGAAAAAAATGCATTTCGATCCCGTCCTAGTTCTCAATCATTTCGTGGCACCGGGCGTGGTTGAGCCATCCACGATGAAGAGAGCTAATACGCAGGGAAGAAGCTTAGATAAGAGAATACGTTCTCGCATCGCTTTTTTTGTGGAAAGCTCGACCAGCGAGAAAAAGTGTTTTTCCGAAGCCAAAAAGAGGTTGACCCACTTCATTCGCCAAGCGAATGATCTTCGCTTCGCGGGAAGAAGAAAAACCACCATCTCGCTCTTTCCTTTCTTCGGTGCTACCTTTTTCTTTCCAAGGGATGGAGTTAGAGTTTATAAGAACCTCTTTTTTAAAGATGCCCGGGAACAACTCCTAGGTCAATTAAGGAGAAAATGTTGGAACCTCATGGGTAAGGATAAGGTAATGAAATTGATAGAAAAATTCATAGATCTAGGTGGGATAAGAAAATTGATAAAGGGAATAGAGATGATGATAGAGATCATACTGAAAAACAGAAAAATTCCTTACGGGTATAACTCTTATTTGAACGAAGTGAAAAAAATGCGATCTTTGTTGTCTAATAGAACAAACACTAATACCTTAATTGAATCGGTCAAGATCAAATCTGTTTATCAAAGTGCTTCTCCGATTGCTCAAGACATATCTTTTCAACCGAAAAAGAAAAGAGGATCATTTCGTTCTATTTTTAGTAAAATAGTGAAAAAGATTCCATTAGTAATGAAAAAGGGGGTAGAGGGGATCCGTATATGTTGTTCAGGTCGATTAGAAGGTGCAGAAATTGCTAGAACTGAATGCGGAAAGTATGGAAAAACATCTTGTAATGTATTACACCAGAAAATGGATTATGCTTCTGCGGAAGTATCTACTCGTTACGGAATCGTGGGTGTCAAAGTGTGGATTTCTTATAGTCAAAAAGAAAAAGGACGTGCTATATCCGAAACGAAAAAAATATAATATAGTAAATCAAGTAAGAAAGATGTAGTAGAGGTTGCAAACCGGACGGTACACAACTTGGATTGCTCGTGTGTCCACGGGACAAATCCCATTTGAAATGGATGGTGTGAGTTTGTCAAATGCTCGACAAGCCCAACGTCTTAAGTGGTCGATGGAAAGAGATAAGGAAAAAAATACGGCTCAAGACGAAGAAATAGCCCGGCAGAAGGCCGATCTTCGTTCTAAGATAGAGCCTCTTCTCATCATGGAGAGGGCCCGTCGTGACCTTTTGGCCAAATTTCCTCCCGAAGCCCGCGAGCAGTACGAGCTCGACCGGGAAAAACAAAGAAAAAGATTCGAAGGCGGGGCGGGCGATAGCTCCTTTCTCGTGTGGGCAGTCTTCAATGCGAGTTGTGCGTGGAATGTCGCCTAAAATGAAGTGACTCATGGGTGTGGGGCACAATCGTGTTTACAAGGAAGTAGTGCTTTTTTCTATTGTGCTATTCTATTGGTATTCTCTAGCCCAGTGGCAACGAAAGCGGACTTTGAGTTGGTGCTACCTAAGGTGTCGCAAATGAGCTTCAGCGGATCCAGATTTCTTATAGCAAGCCAGTCACAGTTCCGGTCAGCTCAGTCACCTTCTCCTATTAAGCTTTCAGGCAAGTAAGCCACTATATATTATGTCATAATAGAAGAAAACTAATTGCTTTGAAACTCTCACGTAGTTCTGGTTGAATCAGTTTCCTTTGGTATATAGGATCAAGGCAGATTAAAGGAAGGAATTGATAGAGTCAGATTCATCTGCAGCTCCTTACTTATTCAAGTAAGTGAATAGGAATTACCTTTAATTTAATCAGTCTATTACTTCTGAGTAAGGCACTCTCCTAAAAAAAAGTAAACAAGAGTTAACAGCAGGCACAATAGAAAGGCAGTTGGAAGCAGGCGATAGGCTTAGATCAGATGCAAGCAAGGAAAGCAGCCCATTAGAGGAAAGGAAAGGACGAAGCACATTGAAGTTGATTGCCACCTAGTTCGTGAGAAAAAAAGTGTCTGCAAGTGAAATATCTTGGATTGAGAGTCTGTAGTTGACTTTTGTTCTTCCTTTGTAATTGCAGGTGGTTTGTTTTGCACTTAGGGATAGTCTTAGGTGGAGAAGTCTGATGTCTTTGTGTAAAGAATGATTTGGAAAGTTTCATTTTAATTGCTTATTCATCATGCAAGAATATTTCAGGTTGAGCTACATGATTCCAATTGCTAGCAATGAAACGTCTAATAGATGCAATTGTAGGAATCTCACCAACAATATACATTACCATTGATGTAACCCACTTGCTAGACATAGCCTCCAAATCCTCCTTTTGAAGTTGAGCAATCTTCCCCCCTTCCTTGACCATGGGGGCAACAAAGTCCAGAGAAGTACCTTTAGCAGCAAGACGAGACCCAGCAAAGAGACCAGCCCATGGATCAGAAGGCAAAGTTTCATTTGTTCCCTACGTCTCCAATCTCCTATTCACCATTCTAGTGTTCTGTGCTTCAGGAACAGGAACAATAGGGGTATTGTTGGTCTGTGTACCCACATTAGCAAGAGCCCTAGTAATATCATCATTCAACGCTTGCATCCTTGCTG